AATGAATTGCCTGATAAAAAGGATTACCTTGATAGGGTAAATCATGTAATAATATTACATTCATTATATATTTAATAGAATTAAACTATTTCTAAAAGTATCAAAAACTTTTGTGCATCATACACCAAAAATATAATTATAATAAAAAAGATAAGCTAATTAAGCTACTGGGTTCATACCCCATTTATAAAGGTTCTAATCCTTTTCTTTTTAATTTTTAATAATTCATCAAAAATTATATTTTTCAGAATTTTAATTATAGGAACATTAATTTCTATTTCAGCTAATTCATGGTTAGGTGCTTGAATAGGGTTAGAAATTAATTTATTAGCTTTTATCCCCCTAATAAGAGATAATAAATTAATATCTACAGAAGCCTCATTAAAGTATTTTTTAACACAAGCATTAGCATCTTCAGTATTTTTATTTGCAGTAATTTTATTTTTACTAAATTCAAGAAAAACAAATTCAAATTACTTTATAGAAATAATAATTTTTTCTTCTCTTCTCTTAAAAAGAGGATCTGCTCCTTTTCATTTCTGATTCCCTAACGTAATAGAAGGGTTATCTTGATCAAATTCATTAATTTTAATAACCTGACAAAAAATTGCTCCTTTAATATTAATTTCTTATATTATTTTTAAGCCATTAATTATAACAAGAATTATTCTTTCAAGATTAATTGGGGCATTAGGAGGATTAAACCAAACTTCTTTACGTAAATTAATAGCTTATTCCTCAATTAATCATTTGGGTTGAATACTAGCTGCAATATACAATAGTAATATATTATGATTAACTTATTTCATATTTTATTCATTTTTAACATTTGCAATAATTTTTATATTTAATATATTTAAAATATCTCATATTAATCAATTATTTTCATTATTTTTTCATTCAAAAATTATAAAATTTTTTTTATTTTTTAACTTATTATCCCTAGGAGGATTACCTCCATTTTTAGGATTTTTCCCAAAATGAATTGTCATTCAATCTCTAGCTATTAATAATCAATTATTTTTATTAACTTTTATAGTTTTAATAACTTTAATCACATTATATTTTTATATACGATTATCATATAGAGCTTTTATACTGAATTATTACGAAAATAATTGATTAAATTCTTCTATTTATAAATCAATTTTTATAAAAATTTTTATAACATTTTCATTTTTTTCTTCATTTGGATTATTCCTAATTTCTTCTTTATATTTTTTATTTTAAGGCTTTAAGTTAAATAAACTAATAGCCTTCAAAGCTATAAATATAAGAAGAATCTTTTAAGCCTTAGTAAATTATTCACTCCTTTAGAATTGCAGTCTAATGTCATTATTGACTATAAGGCCATTTTGATTAAAGAGAAATAATTCTCATAAATAGATTTACAGTCTATTGCCTAAACTTCAGCCATTTAATCGCGACAATGGTTATTTTCAACTAATCACAAAGATATTGGTACTTTATATTTTATTTTTGGAGCTTGATCAGGAATAATTGGTACTTCTTTAAGAATTTTAATCCGAGCTGAATTAGGACATCCTGGAGCATTAATTGGAGATGATCAAATTTATAATGTAATTGTCACAGCTCATGCTTTTATTATAATTTTCTTTATAGTAATACCAATTATAATTGGAGGATTTGGAAATTGATTAGTCCCTTTAATATTAGGAGCCCCAGATATAGCCTTCCCTCGAATAAATAATATAAGTTTTTGACTTCTACCCCCTGCACTAACTTTATTATTAGTAAGTAGTATAGTAGAAAACGGAGCTGGAACAGGATGAACTGTTTACCCACCATTATCTTCTAATATTGCACATGGAGGAGCTTCTGTTGATTTAGCTATTTTTTCTTTACATTTAGCAGGAATTTCTTCAATTTTAGGAGCTGTAAATTTTATTACAACAGTAATTAATATACGATCAACTGGAATTACCTTTGATCGAATACCATTATTTGTATGATCAGTAGTAATCACAGCTTTATTACTTTTATTATCTTTACCAGTATTAGCAGGTGCTATTACTATATTATTAACAGACCGAAATCTTAATACTTCATTCTTTGATCCCGCCGGAGGAGGAGACCCAATTTTATATCAACATTTATTCTGATTTTTTGGTCACCCTGAAGTTTATATTCTAATTTTACCTGGATTTGGAATAATTTCTCATATTATTAGCCAAGAATCAGGAAAAAAGGAAACTTTTGGTTCATTAGGAATAATTTATGCTATATTAGCTATTGGTTTATTAGGATTTATTGTATGAGCCCACCATATAGCCACAGTAGGAATAGACGTTGATACCCGAGCTTATTTTACATCAGCTACTATAATTATTGCCGTTCCAACAGGAATTAAAATTTTTAGTTGATTAGCAACTCTTTACGGAACGCAATTAAATTCTTCCCCAGCTACTCTATGAGCTTTAGGGTTTGTCTTTTTATTTACAGTAGGGGGATTAACTGGAGTTATTTTAGCTAATTCTTCAGTAGATATTATTCTTCATGATACATATTATGTAGTTGCTCATTTCCATTATGTATTATCTATAGGAGCTGTATTTGCTATTATAGCAGGATTTGTTCATTGATACCCTTTATTTACAGGATTAACATTAAATAATAAAATATTAAAAAGTCAATTTACTATTATATTTATTGGAGTTAATATCACATTTTTCCCTCAACATTTCTTAGGTTTAGCAGGAATACCTCGACGATACTCAGATTATCCTGATGCTTATACAACTTGAAATGTAGTTTCTACTATTGGATCAACAATCTCTTTACTAGGAATTTTATTTTTCTTTTTTATTATTTGAGAAAGTTTAATTTCACAACGTCAAGTTTTATACCCTGTTCAATTAAATTCATCAATTGAATGATTACAAAATACTCCACCAGCTGAACATAGTTATTCTGAATTGCCTTTATTAACTAACTTCTAATATGGCAGATTAGTGCAATGGATTTAAGCTCCATATATAAAGTATTTTACTTTTATTAGAAAATAAATGTCAACATGATCAAATTTAGGTTTACAAGATAGTTCTTCCCCTTTAATAGAACAATTAGTCTTTTTTCATGACCACGCACTTTTAATTTTAGTAATAATTACTATTCTAGTAGGATATTTAATATTTATACTATTTTTTAATAAATATGTAAATCGATATTTATTACACGGACAAACTATTGAAATTATCTGAACAATTTTACCTGCAATTATTTTATTATTTATTGCATTTCCTTCTCTTCGACTTTTATATTTACTAGATGAAATTAATGAACCTTCTATTACTTTAAAAGCAATTGGACATCAATGATACTGAAGTTATGAATATTCAGACTTTAAAAACATTGAATTTGATTCATATATAATTCCTACTAATGAATTATCAATTGATAGTTTTCGCTTATTAGATGTTGATAACCGAGTAGTTTTACCAATAAATTCGCAAATTCGAATTTTAGTAACTGCTGCTGATGTAATTCATTCTTGAACTATTCCAGCTCTAGGAGTAAAGGTAGATGGAACTCCTGGTCGATTAAACCAAACAAACTTCTTAATTAACCGACCTGGTTTATTTTATGGACAATGTTCAGAAATTTGCGGAGCTAATCATAGTTTTATACCAATTGTCATTGAAAGAATCCCAGTAAATTATTTTATTAAATGAATTTCTAGTAATATAACTTCTTCATTAGATGACTGAAAGCAAGTACTGGTCTCTTAAACCATTTTATAGTAAATTAGCACTTACTTCTAATGAAAAAATTAGTTAAAGGTATATAACATTAGTTTGTCAAACTAAAATTATCAACTTATTGATATTTTTTAATCCCTCAAATAGCTCCAATTGGTTGATTAAGTTTATTTATTATTTTTTCAATTGCATTTGTAATTTTTAATATAATAAATTATTATTCTTTTATTCCTTTTATACCTAAATCTAACTTAATTAGTAAAACACAATCTATAAATTCATTAAATTGAAAATGATAACAAATTTATTTTCAGTATTTGACCCTTCTTCAAGCATTTTTAATTTATCATTAAATTGATTAAGAACATTTTTAGGTATTTTAATAATTCCTTCAATATATTGATTAATACCTTCTCGATATCATATTTTTTGAAATAATATTTTATTAACTTTACATAAAGAATTTAAAATTCTATTAGGTCCTATAGGAACTAATGGATCTACTTTTATTTTTGTATCATTATTTTCTATAATTTTATTTAATAATTTTATAGGGTTATTCCCTTATATTTTTACAAGAACAAGTCATTTAACCTTAACTCTTACATTAGCAATACCATTATGATTATGTTTTATATTATTGAAAAAAATAAAAAAAACACAACAAAAATTTTTTTTTTTGGGGGGGTTTGGGAGAGGAGAAAGAGGGAGGGCTAAAAGGGACTGTCCCGGAAAAAATAGAGGGGAAACACCAACTAAAAAAATAACAGTAAGAATAACAGGAAAAAGAGGGGCCCCACAAATAAAAGGAATCCCTAAAGTCCCTATGGGAACTTCTATAACAAGAATTTTATTATCTCTTTTAAGGGTTAAAAAAATTTATTCCCAAAATATTAATTCCGGAGAGGGTTTAATCCCCTATTGTGGAGAGGATTATAAGAGACCCCAACATTGTTGAGTAGTAAACTATTTGGGCGGAGTCAAATGAACACTGGGAATTAAAAGGGTTTAGTCTCTTCCTTTTAGGAATTTCAAAGGGGGCAATATTAAAGGTAAATTGGGTTTTAAGGGGAGTACAGCAATATGATATATCTTTATTTTTATTAGGAAATATTATTACTATTTTAACTGTTTATCAATGATGACGAGATGTTTCACGAGAAGGAACATTTCAAGGATTACATACTGATGCTGTAACTACAGGATTACGATGAGGAATAATCTTATTCATTTTATCAGAAATTTTATTCTTTGTATCATTTTTTTGAGCATTTTTTCATAGTAGTTTATCCCCATCAATTGAATTAGGAGCAATATGACCTCCTATAGGAATTACTCCTTTTAACCCATTTCAAATTCCACTATTGAATACAGTAATTTTATTAACTTCAGGAATTACTGTAACTTGAGCTCACCATAGTTTAATAGAAGGAAATCACTCACAAACTACTCAAGGATTATTCTTTACAGTTATTTTAGGAATTTATTTTACAATTTTACAAGCTTATGAATATATTGAAGCCCCATTTACAATTGCAGATTCCGTATATGGTTCAACTTTTTTTATAGCAACAGGATTCCATGGGGTTCATGTTTTAATTGGAACTACTTTCCTTCTAGTATGTTTAATTCGACACTTAAGTAATCATTTTTCAAAAACACATCATTTCGGATTTGAAGCTGCCGCTTGATATTGACATTTTGTTGATATTGTTTGATTATTCCTTTATATTTCAATCTATTGATGAGGAGGATAATTAATTAATCTATATAGTATAAAAAGTATATTTGACTTCCAATCATAAGGTCTATTATTAATAGTATAGATAATTTTATCAATTTTAACAATTAGTTCAATTATTTTATTAATTTCAATTGTAGTAATACTACTAGCTTCAATCCTTTCAAAAAAAACATTAGTAGACCGAGAAAAAGCTTCTCCATTTGAATGTGGATTTGACCCAAAATCTTCTTCTCGACTTCCATTTTCTCTTCGGTTTTTTTTAATTACAATTATTTTTTTAATTTTTGATGTAGAAATTGCTTTAATTCTCCCAATTATCTTAATTATTAAATTCTCAAATTTAATAATGTGAACAATTACATCTATTATTTTTATTTTAATTTTATTATTAGGATTATACCATGAATGAAATCAAGGGATATTAAACTGATCAAATTAATTAGGGTTGTAGTTAATTTATAACATTTGATTTGCATTCAAAAAGTATTGATTTTTCAATCTACCTTGAATATGAAGCGATACATTGCAATTAGTTTCGACCTAATCTTAGGTAATTTTATACCCTTATTCTTTAATTGAAGCCAAAAAGAGGCTTATCACTGTTAATGATAGAAATGAGATCAATACTCCAATTAAAGAAGTATGATGTTCAAGTAAAAGCTGCTAACTTTTCTCTTTTAATGGTTAAATTCCATTTATACTTCTATATTTATATAGTTTAATAAAAACATTACATTTTCATTGTAAAATTAAAAATATTTTTTTTTATAAATTACTAACAAAAATTCACTATATTCAAAGATTAAACTAATCTCCCTAACATCTTCAGTGTTATACTCTAATTATAAGCTATTTGAATAAACAAATTATATATAAATATAAAATTATAATTCAAAAAATAAAACTTAATAAATAAATTTTTAAATTATTATTCTGTAATATCTGATTTAATTGAGAATTCTTTATTAAATTTAAATAAAGTTGTTGCCCCCCAAAATATTCTGATCACCCTTGATCAAAAGATTTAACTGTTATTCTACCAACAATTAAAGAATAATTAATAATACCGTATGTAGAAATATAAGGTATAAACCATATTGACCCTAAAAAATAAGAAAAATTATAATTATTTAAAGCCCTATTATTAAAAAATAAAGAAATATTAGAAATTAAATAACCTCTAATTCCTCCTACAATACAAACAAATAAAGTTATTAACTTTAAATAAAAAGGAAGAATTACTACTACTGGAGTAGGAAAAATTAATCAACTTAACATTCTTCCTCCAAAAATTCTTAAAATTAATAAACCTATTATACTTTTTAATATAACTCAACCTTCATCATTTAATATATTCAAAGAAGAAAAATTTGAATCCCCTGTCATTGTATAATATACTAATCGAAAAGAATAACATACTGTTAATCCTGTAGAAAAAAAATACAAAAAAAATGAAAATATATTAATATAAGATAAAGAAACTGTTTCTAAAATTAAATCCTTAGAATAAAATCCTGCTAAAAAAGGTATCCCACATAAAGCTAAATTAGCTACATTAAAACATGAAGAAGTTAATGGTATTATTAATCTTAATCTACCCATCAATCGAATATCTTGAGAATTATTTATATTATGAATAATAGCTCCCGCACATATAAATAATAATGCTTTAAATAAAGCATGAGTTAATAAATGAAAAAAAGCTAATTTATAATATCCTATAGATAAAATTCTTATTATTAAACCTAATTGACTTAAAGTAGATAAAGCAATAATTTTTTTTAAATCAAATTCATAATTTGCTCCTAATCCAGCTATAAATATAGTTAACCCAGATAATAATAATAATAAATTACCTAATCAACATGATCTTAATAAAATATTAAATCGAATTAATAAATATACTCCAGCTGTTACTAAAGTAGAAGAATGAACTAAAGCTGAAACAGGAGTAGGAGCTGCTATAGCAGCTGGTAATCAAGAAGAAAAAGGAATTTGAGCACTCTTAGTTATAGCTGCTAATATTACTAATCTCCCTACAATTATTATTTCAAAATTATCCTTTATTACTTCTAAATAAAAAATATAATTTCAACTACCATAATTTAATATTCAAGCAATAGCTAATAATAATGCAACATCCCCAATTCGATTAGATAAAGCAGTTAATATACCAGCATTATAAGATTTTACATTTTGAAAATAAATAACTAAACAATAAGAAACAAGTCCTAATCCATCTCATCCTAATAAAATTCTAATTAAATTAGGACTAATAATTAATATTATTATAGAAGTCACAAATATTAATACCAATATAATAAAACGATTAATTTTATAATCACTTTCCATATATTCCTTTCTATAAAAAATTACTAAAGAAGAAATTATCAAAACAAAAGATATAAAAATTAAACTTATTCAATCCAATAACAAGGTTATAACAATATTAACTGAATTTAATGAAACAATTTCTCATTCAATAAAAATACTATAATCATTTATAATAAAAATTACTCCTATTAAAAAAGAAAATAAACTAAAAAAAAATAATCTCACAAAACTAATTGTACAAATTGATAAATATTTCACGATTTAAAAAGAAAATTTCTTATCATTGACACCACAAATCAATATTTTTATTAAACTATTTAAACATAATCATAATATACATATATCTCCCTTTAAAATTAATAAATTTAAAGGAAATCAATGTAAAAATAAAAGCAAAAATTCTCGAACAGAACCTCCTCTAAATGAATAAACTCCAGAAAAAATCTTCCCATGTTGACTATAAGCATATAAATATAAAGTATAGGCAGCTCTAAAAAAAGATAATAAAGATAATATTAATATAGAAATTCAAGATCATCTAACAATTCTATTAATTAAAGAAATTTCTCCTAATAAATTTAAAGTAGGTGGAGCAGCCATATTAGCAGATCTTAATAAAAACCATCATAATGCTATAGAAGGTATAAAATTTAATATCCCCTTATTAATTAATAAACTACGTCTTCCTATCCGTTCATAAGAAATATTAGCTAAACAAAATAAACCTGAAGAACACAATCCATGAGCAATTATTAAAGTGTAAGAACCACAAATCCCTATATAAGTTAAAGTTATTAAACCCGCTAATACAATCCCCATATGAGCTACTGAAGAATAAGCAATTAATGCCTTTAAATCAGTTTGACGTAAACAAATTAATCTAACTAATACTCCCCCTAATAATCTAATTCTAATTCAAATAAAATTAAATTTTAATCCTATTATTTGTAAAAAAGGAAATACTCGTAATAAACCATATCCCCCTAATTTTAGCATAATTCCAGCCAAAATTATTGAACCAGAAACTGGAGCTTCTACATGAGCCTTTGGTAATCACAAATGAACTAAAAATATAGGTATTTTTACTAAAAAAGCTATAACTAATGAAAAATAAAGAATTTCATAATTAAATATATAATTGTTTAATAAATAAAAATTTAAAGTTCCTGTAAATTTATATAAGTAAAAAATACCAATTAATATGGGTAAAGAAACTAATAAAGTATAAAATAATAAATAAACTCCTGCTTGTAAACGTTCAGGCTGATACCCTCAACCTAAAATTAAAAATAAAATAGGAATTAAACTTCTTTCAAAAAATAAATAAAACATAAATAAATTTATTCTTCTAAAAGCCAATACTAATAAAATTAATAACAAAATAATATTTAATAAAAATAAATTAGTATAATTTATAAATTTATAAATAGATTCACTTGCTATTAATATTAAAGAAACAATTCATAAACTTAATAAAATTAATCCATATGAAATTATATCACAACCAAATAGATATGAAATTGATATAAAATAATTTCTATATATATTTATTAAAATAAAAATAAAACTTAATAAAAATAAGAAACTTTGTACCATTCAATAACTATTATAGATTAAACACAATGGAAATAAAAATAAAATTCTAATAATAATTTTTAACATTGTAAAATATTAAATCTTTGAAAATAATCATTACCATGTGTTCGAATTATTGACACTAAAATTGAAAGACCTAATGCTCCTTCACAAACTCTAAATGTTAAAAATATTATTCTAAAAAAATTTTCATAATTTAATATATTTAAATAAATAAATAATAAAAGAAATAATCTCAAAACAATATATTCTAATCTTAACAATATAGACAATAAATGTTTTCGATTAGAAACAAAAGTAAATACTCCTATAATAAATAAAATACTTGGCAAACTTCAATTTAAAATTGCTATCATTAGTTTTAATAGTTTAATAAAAACATTGGTCTTGTAAATCAAAAATAAGATTATTTCTTTTAAAACTTCAAGAGAAAAGAAAATTCCCTTATCATTAATCCCCAAAATTAATATTTTAATTAAACTACCTCTTGATATTATACAATGAACTTTACTATCACTTTTAATTATTTTTAATTTTATTTTCATAAATATAAAACATCCATTAGCAATAGGATTAATTTTACTTATTCAAACAACATTAGTAACTTTAACATCAGGTCTTATAACTAAAAGATTCTGATTCTCTTATATTTTATTTTTAGTTTTTTTAGGAGGAATGTTAGTATTATTTATTTATGTAACTTCATTAGCTTCAAATGAAATATTTACATTTTCAATTAAATTATTATTAATTTCTTTATCAATTTTTATATTAATAATTATTATATTATTCTTCATAGACAAAAATAATTTATTACAATACCAAAATTTAGAAATTAAATCAATTTATGATATAAATTCTTATTTAATAGAAAATTCATTATCTTTAAATAAATTATATAATTATCCTACTAATTTATTAACAATTTTATTAATAAATTATTTATTAATTACTTTAATTGCTGTAGTAAAAATTACTAATTTATTTAAGGGTCCCCTTCGACCTATATTTAACTAATGAACAAACCTTTACGAATCAAACACCCAATTTTTAGAATTGCTAATAGTGCTTTAGTTGATTTACCAGCCCCTATTAATATCTCTGCTTGATGAAATTTCGGATCTTTACTATTTTTATGTTTAATAATTCAAATTTTAACTGGATTATTTTTAGCCATACATTATACAGCAGATATTAGACTAGCTTTTAATAGAGTAAATCATATTTGCCGAGATGTAAATTATGGTTGATTATTACGAACTATACATGCTAATGGAGCATCATTAGGAGGGATTTGTATTTATTTACATGTAGGACGAGGAATATATTATGGTTCATACTTATTTACTCCTACTTGATTAGTAGGAGTAATTATTTTATTTTTAGTAATAGGAACAGCATTTATAGGGTATGTTCTACCATGAGGACAAATATCTTTTTGAGGAGCTACAGTTATTACTAATTTATTATCTGCTATTCCTTATTTAGGAATTGACTTAGTACAATGAGTATGAGGAGGATTTGCCGTTGATAATGCAACATTAACTCGATTCTTTACATTTCATTTTATTTTACCATTTATTGTATTAGCCGCTACATTAATTCATATTTTATTTTTACATGAAACAGGATCAAGTAACCCAATAGGATTAAATTCTAATATTGATAAAATTCCTTTTCATCCCTACTTTACTTTTAAGGATATTGTAGGATTTATTGTAATAACAATAATTTTAATTTTACTAGTACTAATCAACCCTTATTTACTAGGAGACCCAGATAATTTTATCCCTGCCAATCCCTTAGTAACTCCTGTACACATTCAACCTGAATGATATTTTTTATTTGCTTATGCAATTTTACGATCAATCCCTAATAAATTAGGAGGAGTGATTGCATTAGTTCTTTCTATTGCAATTTTAGCTATTCTTCCATTTTACCATTTAAGTAAATTCCGAGGGATCCAATTTTATCCAATTAATCAAATTTTATTTTGAATAATAGTAGTAACAGTAATTTTATTAACATGAATTGGAGCTCGACCAGTTGAAGAACCTTATGTATTAGTAGGACAAATTTTAACTGTAATTTATTTTGCTTATTTTATATTTAACCCTCTGATTATTAAATGATGAGATAATTTATTAAACTAGTTAATGAGCTTGAAATAAGCATATGTTTTGAAAACATAAGATAGAAATCAAATTTTCTATTAACTTTACTAAAAAAAATACATTAAATTAAATAAATTAAAAAAATTTTAAACCCAACAAAAAATAATAAAAAATTTAGTGAAAAAGGTAAAAAACTCTTTCAAGCTAAATATATTAATTTATCATACCGAAAACGAGGTAATGTACCTCGAACTCAAATAAATATAAAAGAAACAAAAGTCAATTTAATATAAAAAAAGAATGAAAATACATCCCCTCCCAAAAATATTACACAAAATAATATACTTATAAATAAAATTCTTGCATATTCAGCTAAAAAAATTAAAGCAAAACCTCCTCTTCTATATTCTACATTAAATCCAGATACCAACTCTGATTCTCCTTCCGCAAAATCAAATGGAGTACGATTGGTTTCTGCTAAAGAAATTCTAAACCAAACTAAAGCTATAGGAAATATAATAAATAAAAACCACACAAATATTTGATACTTGTAAAATATTAATATATTATAACCTCCAATTAAAAAAATAAAACTTAATAAAACTAAAGCTAATCTTACTTCATAAGAAATTGTTTGAGCAACAGCTCGTAACCCTCCTAATAACGCATAATTAGAATTTGAAGATCATCCAGCAATTATAACTGTATAAACCCCTAAACTAGTACAACAAAGAAAAAATAATAAACCTAAATTAAATGAAAAAATTTTAACAAATATAGGTATACATATTCATACTAATAAAGATAAAAATAAAGAAAAAATAGGAGAAAAATAATAAGAAATATAATTAGATAACAAAGGATAAGTTTGTTCCTTAGTAAATAATTTAATTGCATCACAAAAAGGCTGAGGAATTCCAGCAATTCCAATTTTATTAGGACCCTTACGAATTTGAATATATCCTAAAACCTTTCGTTCTAAAAGAGTTAAAAAAGCTACTCTTACTAATACAAAAATAATTAATAATAATCTTCCAATAATAAATAATAAATTTTCTATAAAAAACAAGTACTATTTGTRATAAAAATYACATAMATAAATTCTAAATTTATTGCACTAATCTGCCAAAATAGTAATTATATTAATTATATTCAATATAAAAATAATAATTTATCAAATATTAGGTCCTTTCGTACTGAAATATTTTAATTTTTTAAAGATAGAAACCAACCTGGCTTACGCCGGGGTGAACTCAGATCATGTAAGAATTTAAAAGTCGAACAGACTTAAAATTTAAGCGGCTACACCTAAAATTATATCTTAATCCAACATCGAGGTCGCAATCTTTTTTATCGATATGAACTCTCCAAAAAAATTACGCTGTTATCCCTAAAGTAACTTATTTTTTTAATCGCTAATAACGGATCAATTATTCATAAATTAATGATTTTAACAATTAAAAGTTTATTAAATTTTAATATCACCCCAATAAAATATCATTGATTATTATAATAAAAAAAATCTATAAAATTATAATAATCTAAATATAAAGATTTATAGGGTCTTCTCGTCTTTTAAATATATTTTAGCTTTTTGACTAAAAAATAAAATTCTATTATAAATTATTATGAAACAGTTAATATCTCGTCCAACCATTCATACCAGCCTTCAATTAAAAGACTAATGATTATGCTACCTTTGCACAGTTAGTATACTGCGGCCATTTAAAAAATTTCAGTGGGCAGGTTAGACTTTAAAAAAAATTCAAAAAGACATGTTTTTGTTAAACAGGCGAACATTATTTTTGCCGAGTTCTTTAAAATAACTTTTCATTTTTATTTATTTATACAATTATATATACTAATTTTATCATTATTTTTTCATTTCAAAAATTAAAATGAATATTTTAATAAAAATTTAAAATTTTAATAAATAATAATTATTATAAAATAAATTATAACACTTTTATTAATAATAGCTATTTCTAAGCTTATATTTATTAATTTATTTACTTATTTTTAAAAATTTATTTTACAGCTTATCCCATAAAATATTAAAATTAAATATTTATTTAATTAATTTATTTAATTAAATAATATAAAATTTCTAAATTAAATTTATTTCTTAAAAAACTAGATACCTTTAAAAACGAATAACATTTCATTTCTAATATATTATTTAAAATAATTTTGCCACATTAACTTTAATAATATATTAACTCTTTTAAAATCGAGAAAATTATATTAAATAATTTTTATTTAATAAACCCTGATACACAAGGTACAATAAATTAAATTTTCTTTTAAAATAAAAATTTTTCAAATTATTTCAATTTTCTTTCACAATACTATTACACTATAATTAATATTATTTTTTCTTTATTAAATACTAAAACAATTCACTTTATAATTATTTTTAATAATTTAAATTTTAAAAAAAAATAATTAATAAATAAAATCTAATCAATTTATATTGATTTGCACAAAAATCTTTTCAATGTAAATGAAATRCTTTACTAAATAAGCTTTAAATTGCATTCTAGGTACACTTTCCAGTACATCTACTATGTTACGACTTATCTTACCTTAGTAGTAAGAGTGACGGGCGATGTGTGCATATTTTAGAGCTAAAATCAAATTATTAATCTTTATAATTTTACTATCAAATCCACCTTCATTAAATATTTCAAATTTAAATTCGTATAAATAATTTTATTGTAACTCATTTCTACTTAAATATTAGCTACACCTTGATCTGATATATTTTCTTTTTAAAAATTATGAAAATTAACATTCTTATAAAATATTCTAATAACGACGGTATATAAACTGATTACAAATTTAAGTAAGGTCCATCGTGGATTATCGATTATAGAACAAGTTCCTCTGAATAGACTAAAATACCGCCAAATTTTTTAAGTTTCAAGAACATAACTACTACTACCTTAATTTTCTTATTTACATTTTAAATAATAGGGTATCTAATCCTAGTTTATTATTAAAATTTTTAAGCTTCAATTATTCTTATAAAAAAGTATACAAATTTAAAATTTCACTTAATAAATTTATTTTTATTTTATATATAAACAATTTAACTTTAACTAAAAAAAATTTATTTGCATTATTCGTATAACAGCGGCTGCTGGCACCAATTTAGCCAATACTCTTTAGTATTACTATTTCTAAGTTTCCTTAATTAATAATATTAATTACTGCGGATAAAATAATTTTATTTATTATTAAAATAAATAAAAATTCATATAAAAATTTACATATAAATTAAACTAATAATAAATTTACAAGCCAAAATAAAACTTTATACAATAAATTAAAAAATTATAAAATTAATTTAAATTTTATTAAATTTAATTACTATTAAATAAATTAAAATAGTAAACATGAAAACTCTATTATTAATGAAATGCCTCATAAAAAGGATTACTCTCTGATAGGGTAAGTCCTTTTTATCAGGCAATTCATTYAATAATAGAGTTTTCATGTTTACTATTTTAATTTATTTAATAGTATTAAATTAATAAAATTAAAAATTTTATAATTTTTTAATTTATTGTATAAAGTTTTATTTTGGCTTGTAAATTTATATATTAATTTAATTTATATGTAAATTTTTATATGAATTTTTATTATATTTTAATAATATAATAAAATTTATTTTATCGCAGTAATTAATATTAATTAATTAAGGAAACTTAGAAATAGTAATACTAAAGAGTATTGGCTAAATTGGTGCCAGCCAGCCAA